GCTTAAAACTTTTAAGAAAAGGGGATAGGTAACGGTGCAGGTGATATGTTAATGTTGAATTTTCTTTTTAATGAGGCTCCGGCGGCGGAGTCCCCCGCTTTTTGCGCGAATTTTGTAATTTTTGTGCAACAAAGCGCGACAGCAAAATCGTGAAATTTAAGGGGGTTGGTTTTTATGTTATAATTAGTTATTGTTGATTAAGTTTAGTAGGGATTTTGAGATTAGCTAAAAAATCAAAAAAATGAGTCGAAGCGGGTTTTTATAATGGGTTTTATAATTATGAATTAAGTTTAGTAAGAAAAATTGGTCAGTTACAATAGTTATATATATATATATGCGTTTATTTGATATTAATATCATATAGAAAGTATATTAATAAATAATAACTTATTGATGTGCATGCACCTTATACCCTTGTTAACGTCTATGAATGAGAGGCAGAAAAAAAGGATCTTATAGATATTTCTAGCATTGTAGGGTGCATTAATCTATGTGTATATTCTATATATATTTATATAATAATAAATGTCTATATAATATATAAGACTATATGAGTATTTAAGTTTAAAAACCTATTACCATTACCTATTTAATTTCAACAATACATTAAAGGGATTATTTCATATATGCATTTATATTAATATCCCGATTAAAGTATATATTACTAGAGATTTCCAAATAAAAAAAAAAAAAAAAATAAACTAAGTCCCAATTAAATACTTATTACTGGGCCGCGCGGCCGAGTAGATATAGGATTTTAAGTCAAAGGTTTTATTTGACCCAGTGTTTCTGAGGTGGGCAAGAAATTAGAAGGTCGTGTTGGGGCAAAGAGCGCGATCTTGTTCCTATAGGGAGGAAATACCAAACTGCGGTTCACTAATAGGAATGCATGTGATTTAGTTCTGTTATTTTTTTCAAAGTACCTGCAAGAGGCACCGTTTGGTGTTGAAGGCTATGTTATTCCTATGACAGGGGATTTTAAGTCAAAGGTTTTATTTGACCCAGTGTTTCTGAGGTGGGCAAGAAATTAGAAGGTCGTGTTGGGGCAAAGAGCGCGATCTTGTTCCTATAGGGAGGAAATACCAAACTGCGGTTCACTAATAGGAATGCATGTGATCTAGTTCTGTTATCCTTTTCAAAGTACCTGCAAGAGGCACCGTTTGGCGTTGAAGGCTTATAAAAGTTTGATTCTTGCTTAGTTGTTTACTTTTCGTATATTTTACATGTGAATTCTTGTGAACACAATAAGTCTTAAAGAGGTTGGTGTAGTCGCAGTATTTAATATTATAGATCAAGGAGATTTGGAATTAGTAATATGATATGTAGTCGGCTAAAGTCGTGCCAGCTGCCGCGGTTATACGTAGGATTGAAGTAAACATTATTAGTGTAGAAGTTAATAGTTTTAAAGTAGTGTAGGAGTGGATTTTTAAGGTAGAATTTTAAATCTATGTGAATCTTTTTTAATGATATGAAGCTTTGAAATTTGAATTATAAACTAGGATTAGATACCCTATTATTTTAAATGTAAAGGTTTTGCTTGAGTAGTAGTAGTTAAGTTCTTGAAACTCAAAGAATTTGGCGGTGTTTTAGTCTTTTCAGAGGAATCTGTCCTGTAATCGATAACACACGTTATAATCGACTTAATTTTGTTCTCAGTTTATATACCGCCGTCGTAAGATTATTTTTTTAGAAAGATAATTTTCTTAATGTTTAATTAAAATCTATGTCAGGTCAGGGTGCAGCTTATGATTAAGTAAGAGATGGATTACAATAAAAAAATTTAAATGGATCTTGCATTGAGAAGTGCAATTGAAGGTGGATTTGAAGGTAATGTTGTTATATTATGATAATGTGATTGTAGCTCTAAAACATGCACACATCGCCCGTCGCCCTCATTACTAAGGTGAGATAAGTCGTAACATAGTAGATGTACTGGAAAGTGTATCTAGAATGCAAAATAAAGCTTAAAGTGAAGCATCTCATTTACACTGAGAGGATGTTCGTGCGATTCGAATTATTTTGAAAGTAAAAATTTAAGTTTATTTTGGGAAGATATAAAGGCTATTAGAAATAACTTTCGGTATGGTTTTAGTATAGGAATAGAATAAATTAATTTATTGATAGTGAATTAGTATTGTGAAAGAAATTTGAAAAATTTTGAAAAGGATGTTTTTGTACAGTAGAATTTTTTTGTACCTTGTGTATCAGGGTTTATTAAAATGAAGATTAGGATTTAATTTTTCCCGAATTAAAAAGAGCTAATTTATCATTCTAGTTAATGTGTTATCATTATTAGGAATGGTGGGTTGGTAGTGAGATGTTAGTCGGTTTTTAAGATATCTGGTTCCCTAAGAAATGAATTTAATTCAGAACTCGTAAGCCTTCTACAATTTTGGGTGTAGATCACTTAGCGGAGTGTAATATTTTAAGGGATAAGCTTTAGAATAGATATTATAATTATTATGAATGTATTAAAAATTGTAGGCTTTAAATTAGCTATCATTTGAATAGTGTTATAAATTATTTTATTGTAATATGATTTTGTAATAGGTTAAGTAATATATTAGGGTGAATTAATAAATTTAACTTTAGTTGCAATAATGGTAAAATAAGTATATAATTATGTGAATAATTTTTTTTGGAGGGGAAATTTATATGAAGGAACTAGGCAAATAATAGTGTTCGCCTGTTTATCAAAAACATGTCCTTTTGGGTAAATTTTAAGGTCGGGCCTGCCCCCTGACGTTGTAGTTAAAGGGCCGCGGTATTTTGACCGTGCAAAGGTAGCATAATCATTAGTCTTTTAATTGAAGGCTGGTATGAATGGTTTGACGAAACACTAACTGTCTCCGTATAATAAATAGAATTTAACTTTTGAGTCAAAAGGCTTAAATGGTTATAAAAGACGAGAAGACCCTATAGATCTTTATATGGAATTATGGTTGATTTTGTTTAGTGGTAGTGATAACAGCTATGATGCCGTATTTTGTTGGGGTGACATGAAGATATATATAACTCTTCGTATTATAAACATTGATTTATGAGTAGTTGATCCGTTTTTAACGATTACAAGATAAAGTTACCTTAGGGATAACAGCGTAATTTTTTTTGAGAGTTCTTATCGACAAGAAAGATTGCGACCTCGATGTTGGATTAAGGAATATGATTAGGTGCAGAAGTTTAATTAATAAGTCTGTTCGACTTTTAAATCCTTACATGATCTGAGTTCAGACCGGCGTAAGCCAGGTCGGTTTCTATCTTTATACTATTAGGATACTTTAGTACGAAAGGACCAAGTGTCTAAAATAATTTTGGGGGATGATAAACAGTAATACTATTTTGGCAGAAAAGTGCATTGGATTTAGAATCCAAAAATGTAAGTGTATTACAGGTAGTATTGATGGTGGAAGTATTAATAAGAATGTTGGGGGTGGTTATATTGATTATTTGTGTATTGATTGGGGTTGCTTTTCTTACCCTATTAGAGCGAAAGGTTTTGGGGTATATTCAAATTCGAAAAGGGCCTAATAAAGTAGGATTTATTGGGTTGCCTCAGCCTTTTGCTGATGCTATTAAGTTGTTTTCAAAGGAAGGGACATACCCTATATTATCAAATTACTTAATATATTATTTCTCTCCTGTTTTTAGATTATTTTTGGCTTTGTTAACGTGGATGATTTATCCGTTTATGACGGTGTTGTTTACTTTTAATTTGGGCATCCTCTTTTTTTTAGTGTGTACGAGCTTAGGAGTATACACTGTTATGATTGCGGGGTGGTCTTCCAATTCTAATTATGCTTTGTTAGGGGGTCTACGAGCTGTAGCTCAAACAATTTCTTATGAAGTAAGATTAGCTTTAATTTTATTATCATTTGTTTTTTTAATTGATAGATATTGTTTATTGGACTTTATAAAATATCAGATTTATATTTGGTTTATATTTATTTCTTTTCCTTTGATATTAGCATGATTTAGTTCTTGTTTAGCTGAAACAAATCGTACACCTTTTGATTTTGCCGAAGGTGAATCAGAGTTAGTTTCTGGGTTTAATGTGGAATATAGAAGAGGGGGGTTTGCATTGATTTTTTTGGCTGAGTATACCAGCATTTTGTTTATAAGTATATTGTTTTGTATAATTTTTTTGGGGGGGGATGTTTTATCCATTTATTTTTTTATAATGTTGACGTTGTTGGCTTTCGTATTTATTTGAGTTCGAGGGACTTTACCTCGGTTCCGGTATGATAAGTTAATATATTTGGCATGGAAGGCTTATTTGCCTCTGTCATTAAATTACTTAATTTTTTTTTTAGGACTAAAGGTGTTAGTGTTTTCTTTAGTTATTTAGTGTATTGTATTTAGTAAAGTTAATAGAAGATTTAAACTTCTGTCTTACGTTTTCAAAACGTACGCTTTCATAAGCTTAATAACTAGTTAACTAGTTTATCTCAGGCGAGGAAGGTGATTGGATTTAGGATGTAGTACGAGAAGTACAATACAGTAAGGATTTGGCCTGTAATGATGTAGGGATCTTCTACTGGGCGGGCTCCAATTCATGTAAGAAGAACGACGATTGAGACTATGGACCAGAATAAGATTTGATTGATAGGATAAAATTGGATTCCTCGGAATTCGTTATTGGCTGTGAAGGGGAGAATCAATAAGATGGCGATTGATATAACAAGGGCAATTACTCCTCCTAGTTTATTAGGAATTGATCGGAGAATTGCATATGCAAATAGAAAATATCATTCGGGTTGAATATGAACAGGTGTTACTAAGGGGTTAGCAGGGGTGAAGTTGTCTGGGTCTCCTAGCATGTAGGGTTCGAGTAGAGTTAGGAGGAGCAGGATAGCTACTATGATAATAAACCCGAAAATGTCCTTAAAAGAGAAGTAAGGGTGGAAGGGGATTTTATCTGAGTTGCTATTAAGACCTAGTGGATTATTAGACCCAGTTTGGTGAAGAAATAATAAGTGGATTATTACTATTATAGCTACAATAAAAGGTAAAACAAAATGGAAAGTGAAGAATCGGGTGAGGGTGGCGTTGTCTACAGCGAATCCTCCCCAAACTCATTGGACAAGGTCGATACCAAGGTAAGGGACAGCGGATAATAAATTGGTGATTACTGTTGCTCCTCAGAAGGATATTTGTCCTCACGGGAGGACATATCCTATAAAGGCTGTCCCTATTACTAGAAATAAGATAACGACTCCGGTGGATCAAGTGTGCATGTAATTGTAAGAGCCGTAGTATATACCACGTCCGACGTGGAGGTAAAGACAAATAAAGAAAAAGGAAGCTCCGTTGGCATGAAGAGTTCGTAGTAATCATCCATAGTTGACGTCTCGACAGATGTGGGCGACGCTGGAGAAGGCTAAGTCTACGTTAGCTGTGTAGTGTATAGCTAGAAAGAGGCCGGTGGCAATTTGAATGATTAAGCATAATCCAAGAAGGGAACCAAAGTTTCATCACGCGGAGATGTTAGAGGGGGCAGGCAGGTCAACTAGGGCATTGTTTGCAATTTTTAATAAAGGGTGGGAGAGTCGTATAGGTTTGGCCATTAAAATTTCTGTCGTAAAGGACCTTGAAAGATATTTGTGATTTTGACAATTACAATCAGGGTTAGGAATAGATAATTTACTAATATTAAGGTAATTAGATGATTAGGTCTATTGTAAAGTTTGATTAGATGGGGGGTTGCTTCAGTGTAAGGTGTACTAGGTAATAGGTCGATGGATATTAGGTCCGTATTTTTGGTTAGTATATTTCAAAAGTAAGGGTCTGTGATGGTAGCAACTGCGAGGACGAAGGTGACAAGCAGAATAATAATTATAAGGGATTTGATGGAGGCGTAGAATAATTCGTTAGAGGCTAGGCTTGTAATATAGATAAATAAACCAAGTATTCCCCCTAAGAACACAAGGAATAAGATATAGGAGAATCAAAAAGAGGAGGATATTATACCTGTCGTTAAGGAGATAATGCAGGTTTGGATAATAATAATAAGTGTCATTGCTAGGGGGTGGTTAGCTTGAAGGAAGATGAAACTGTTGAGGAGGTTGAAGGTAAGGATGCTTAGGTTTATAATTCAGAGGGTAGTTTAGATAAAAATATTAATTTTGGGGATTAATGAGAAGAAGTTTCTTTCCTCTGAGTTTTAGAAGATAAATCTTAATATTGGTTTACAAGACCAGTGTTTTAATTAAACTACTAAAACAATGGTAATAAATATAAGTTGAATTGTGTTGGTGGTGACATATTTTGTAGGAGTATGGGTATTTTGCTCTAAGCGTAAGCATTTATTGTCTATGCTGTTAAGCTTAGAATTTATTGTATTGAGTTTGTTTGTATTATTATTTATATTTTTGAATTTTTTTGATTACGAATTGTATCTTAGTATAGTTTTCTTGACATTTTCTGTGTGTGAGGGGGCTTTGGGGCTTTCTGTATTGGTATCAATAATTCGGACTCATGGGAATGATTTTCTTCAGACGTTTAGAATTTTACAATGTTAAAGTTTATATTCATAATTGGATTTTTAATCCCACTGTGTTTTTTAACAAATTTTTGATGGGTGGTTCAATCTTTAATATATTGTATGGGGTTTATATTTTTGATGGGGTGTGTTCTGACATCAGACTATAATAATTTAAGTTATTTTTTTGGATGTGACATTTTATCTTATGGGCTTATCATATTAAGTTTTTGAATTTGTGCATTGATGGTGACGGCGAGTGAATCTGTTTTTCGTATGAAGTTCTATAATCAATTATTTTTAGTCTATGTGTTGTTTTTGTTGTTGATATTGTATTGTACTTTTAGAAGAATGAGAATATTTTCTTTTTATTTATTTTTTGAGAGGAGATTAATTCCAACTTTATTCTTAATTTTAGGGTGAGGGTATCAGCCGGAGCGGCTTCAGGCAGGAGTGTACCTGCTATTTTACACTTTGTTGGCTTCACTCCCCTTGTTAGTAGGTTTATTTAATATTTATAGATTGTATGGTAGTCTTGATTTAAGATTGTTAATAAATGTCGATCTTTTTAGCGTTATGTTTTATTTGGTTTTAATTTTGGCCTTTTTGGTGAAGATCCCAATATTTTTGGTTCATTTATGGTTGCCGAAGGCTCATGTGGAGGCTCCTGTTTCTGGTTCTATGATTTTGGCGGGAGTACTTTTGAAGTTAGGAGGTTATGGATTATTACGAGTTTACTCGATGATAGTAGTTTTGGGTTTAAAGTATAACTATATTTGAATTTCAATTAGATTAGTAGGGGGAGTGTTGGTAAGCTTGGTTTGTTTATACCAAACGGATTTGAAGGCTTTAATTGCTTATTCGTCGGTATCTCATATAGGTGTCGTTTTGGGAGGTTTAATGACATTAACTGCTTGGGGATTTAGTGGGAGTTATACACTTATAATTGCTCATGGGTTATGTTCATCGGGGTTATTCGCATTAGCTAATATTACTTATGAACGGTTAGGGAGCCGAAGAATACTAGTGAGAAAGGGATTGATAAATTTTATGCCTTCTATGGCTATGTGATGATTTTTATTAAGTTCATCAAATATGGCAGCTCCCCTTCATGAATTTGATGGGTGAAATTGGCCTTTTAATAGCTTGGTTTCTTGGTCTTGGGTTACTATATTTACGTTAATGTTGTTACCCTTTTTCAGAGCGGTGTATACTTTATATCCTTATTCTTACAGCCAACATGGTATGCTATATTCAGGTGTGTACGCGTGTTCAAGAGGGTATAGACGAGAATTTATTTTATTGTTGTTGCATTGGCTTCCTTTAAATATGTTAGTATTAAAGGGGGATTTATGTATTTTGTGATTATGTTTAAATAGTTTAATGGAAAATGTTGGTTTGTGATACCAGAGATGTGGGTGTCTGCTTTAAACCATTTTATGATCATTGTCAATTTGCGTTTTAAGATTCTTATTTTTATTTGCTGCTGCTGTGGTATTGATTATTATGGGGTTTTATTTTATTATATGTGATTTGGTGTTTTTTATTGAATGGGAGGTGTTTAATTTAAATAGAAGAAGTATCGTTATGACATTTTTATTTGATTGAATGTCCTTGCTATTTATAGGGTTTGTTTTATTTATTTCATCATTAGTAATTTTTTATAGTGAGGAATATATACATGGAGATTTGGCAATTAATCGTTTTATTATTTTGGTCTTAATGTTTGTATTGTCGATGATGTTTTTAATTATTAGTCCTAATTTAATTAGAATTTTGTTAGGCTGAGATGGATTGGGATTAGTCTCGTATTGTTTGGTGATTTATTACCAAAATGTGAAGTCGTATAATGCGGGGATACTCACTGCGTTGTCTAATCGGATTGGAGATGTAGCGTTATTGATGGCTATTGCGTGGATAATAAGTTATGGGAGTTGAAATTATGTTTATTATTTGGATTTTGGTAGGGATTCCTTTGTCATATTATTTATTGGAAGTATGGTAGTTTTGGCAGCTATAACAAAGAGTGCTCAGATTCCTTTTTCTTCCTGACTTCCTGCGGCCATAGCTGCTCCGACTCCTGTTTCTGCCTTGGTTCATTCGTCAACCTTGGTAACCGCGGGGGTTTACTTATTGATTCGGTTTAATAGTGTTTTTTTGGGCACTTGATTGTCTAGATTTCTTTTGTTGATAGCAGGATTAACTATGTTTATGGCAGGGTTAGGTGCTAATTTTGAGTTTGATTTGAAGAAGATTATCGCTTTATCTACATTAAGTCAGTTAGGATTAATAATAAGTATTTTGGCTATAGGATTCCCTAAATTGGCCTTTTTCCATTTACTTACACATGCGTTATTTAAGGCCTTGTTGTTCATATGCGCTGGTTCTTTAATTCATAATATGAAGGATTCACAGGATATTCGATTTATGGGAGGAATTTGTTCACAAATGCCTTTGACAGCAGTTTGTTTCCATGTTTCTAATCTTGCGTTGTGCGGAATACCTTTTTTGGCAGGATTTTACTCGAAGGATTTGATTCTTGAAATTGTTGAGATGTCTTACCTTAATATGTTTAGTTTTTTTTTATATTTTTTCTCAACAGGGTTGACTGTTTGTTACTCGTTGCGATTAGTTTATTATTCTATAACAGGTGAATTTAATTCTACTTGTTTTCATCCATTAAATGATGAGGGGTGAATTATGCTAAGGAGAATACTTGTATTGGTAATAATGGCTGTTTTAGGGGGTTGCATATTGAGTTGAGTGTTATTCCCCTCACCTTCAATGATTTGTTTACCGAGTGGATTGAAGTTGTTAGCGTTGTTTGTAAGTGTACTTGGAGGTTGGGCTGGATACGAGATTTCTAAGTTTTCATTGTCTTATAATTTAATGTCCTTACGGGCATATATATTATCTAATTTTTTAGGATCCATGTGATTTATGCCGTTTATTAGTACCTATGGGGTAACATACACACCTTTGTATTTAGGTAAGCAAATTTATAGGGCATTAGATCAAGGGTGAAGTGAAGATTGAGGTGGTCAAATAATTTACAAACAGTCGGTGCAGTATTCGAAGGTGATTCAGGAATGACAGAACAATAGAGTTAGGATTTATTTAATTAGATTTGTTTTATGAGTAATTATGTTAACATTATTGATTTTATACTTAAATAGCTTATGTAGAGCGTAACACTGAAGATGTTGAGGAAGTTAAATAACTTTTAGGTATTTATAAATATTGATATATTATTTATACAATGAAAATGTATTGTTTTTTTTAAACTATATAAATGAGAAATGTTAATGGAGTTAAACCATTAAAATAAAAAGTTAGCAGCTTTCATTTGACTCACACATTTCTTTAATTGGAAATAAATTTCAATAATATTATTAACAGTAATACACCTTTGCTTTGGTTTCAATTAATAAATAAGGATGTGTTCATCTAGGATCAGGTCGAAACTGATTGCAATTTATCGCTTCTTATTTAAGGCAGATTGAAGATCAATACTTTTTGAATGCAAATCAAATGTTATAATTAACTACAGCCCTGATTAGTAAGCCCATTCGAGAGCTCCTTGGTTTCATTCGTGGTAAAGCCCTAGAAGTAAAATAAGTAAAAAGAATATGCTAATAATGGTTCATGATGTAATATTTGATCAGCTTATAATGACAATTACAGGGAGCAGGAGGGCAATTTCTACATCAAAAATAAGGAAGATTACGGCGATTAGAAAGAATCGTAGTGAAAAGGGTAAGCGGGTGGAACTCTTAGGGTCGAATCCACATTCAAAAGGGGAACTTTTTTCTCGGTCATTAATAGTTTTTTTGGACAAAATTGATGCTAACGTCATAACAATTGATGTTAGGATAATTGTAAATAAGGTGACAATGAATATGGCTCAGATTATTTATTTTGAATAGATCAATCTTTTTGATTGGAAGTCAAATGTACTTATATACTAAATAAATAGTTTATTATCTTCCTCATCAGTAGATAGAAATATATAGGAATAGTCATACTACGTCAACAAAATGTCAGTATCAAGCGGCGGCCTCAAACCCAAAGTGGTGGTTAATAGAGAAATGGCATATTAAATGTCGTATTAAACACGTTAAAAGGAAGGTTGTTCCAATAATAACATGAAGCCCATGGAATCCGGTAGCAACGAAGAATGTAGACCCGTATACGGCGTCGCTGATAGTAAAAGGAGCCTCAAAATATTCATATGCCTGGAGGATAGTAAAGTAAATACCTAGTAAGATAGTAAAGAAGAGACTCTGTGTAGCTTGGCTATGGTTACCCTCTATTAGTCTATGATGGGCTCATGTAACTGTTACTCCTGAGGCTAACAGGATTGTAGTATTAAGTAGGGGAATTTGAAGAGGGTTAAATGGTTGAATGCCTAGAGGAGGTCATATACTACCTAGTTCGACGCTGGGGGATAGACTTCTATGGAAGAAAGCCCAGAAGAAGGAGATGAAGAAGAATACTTCTGATGCAATAAAGAGGATTATCCCTCATCGTAATCCCTTACTCACAGGGAGTGTGTGAAGGCCTTGATATGTTCCTTCTCGAGTGATATCTCGTCATCATTGAATTATTGTTAGGCCAATTAGTGTTAATCCTAGAAACAACAGGGAGTTGTCATATTGATGGAATCATTTAATTATTCCTATAGTTATAGCCATAGCTCCAATGGCGCCAGTTAGGGGTCAGGGGCTAGGGTTGACTAGGTGATAAGGGTGATTTGAATGTGTTACCATAATTTACTTCTCTGGAATAAAGGGTGGCTAGAATAGCGAAGACGTAGGATTGGATAATTGCTACGGCGGACTCTAGTGTTATTAAGAGTATTTGGGCAATTAGTAGGATTGATAATGTAGAGAGGATTAAGGAAGGTCCTGTATTACCAAGGAGGGTTAACAGCAAGTGACCTGCAATTATATTAGCTGCTAGTCGTACTGCAAGTGTTCCTGGTCGAATAATATTACTGATTGTTTCAATACATACCATAAATGGTATTAGTACCGGCGGGGTCCCTTGGGGGACAAGATGGGCAAACATATGTGTGGTGTGGTTAATTCATCCATAGAGCATAAAAGATAACCATAGAGGCAGGGCTAATGTTAGTGTCAATACTAGGTGACTGGAACTTGTAAAAATATAAGGGAACAGTCCAAGGAAGTTATTAAATAGGATTAAGGAAAACAATGAAATGAAAATGAATGTACTTCCGTTGTGGCTTGCTGGTCCAATTAAGGTTTTGAATTCTACATGGAGGGTGTGGATGATTACATATCAAGAGATAGAAATTCGTGAGGGGATGAGTCAGTAGAGGAGGGGTAATATTAGCAATCCAAGGAAAGTACTTAACCAGTTGAGTGACAAATTTATTACACTGGATGTGGGATCAAAAATTGAAAAGAGGTTATTTATCACTTTCAAGTTAAGGGGGTAGGTGTTAGGGAAGGCTTATCAGTAGGGGTAGGAATGCGGTAGTTAAAGATGAAGTAGTTTATAATTGCGAAGAGAATAAGAGAGGCAGAGAATACTATGAATAAAAATAGCCAATTTATGGGTATTATTTGAGGAATAAAGAAATATTAAGTTTTTAATTACTTTAGTATGACATACTAACGTTATTTATTAACTAATTTCTTCATCAGAAGTAGTTGTTAATTACTATAAAATGGTTTAAGAGACCAGTACTTACTTTCAGTCATCTGATGACGAATTTATGGCGTTGTTAATCCACTTAATGAATGATTTAATATTGATTCTTTCAATTACGATTGGTATAAATCTATGATTAGCTCCACAAATTTCTGAACATTGACCGTAGTATAATCCTGGTCGGTTTATAAAGAAACTTGTTTGGTTAAGGCGACCTGGGGTAGCATCTACCTTAACACCTAGTGCTGGAACTGTTCATGAGTGAAGAACATCTGCCGCGGTGACCAATACACGGATTTGGGTATTTATTGGGAGGATTGTACGGTTGTCTACATCGAGAAGACGGAATCCATTTGTTGGTATTTCATTGTAGGGAAGTATGTATGAGTCGAATTCGTAAGGAGTAGTAAAGTCAGTATATTCATAGCTTCAGTATCATTGATGCCCGACTGTTTTAATAGTAATTAAGGGGTCTATGGATTCGTCAAGAAGATAAAGAAGTCGAAGTGATGGTAGAGCAATGAAAATGAGTGTGACAGCGGGTAGAATTGTTCAAATTACTTCAATGGTTTGACCTTCTAGGAGGTAGCGGTGAGTGAATTTATTGAATATTAAGCTTCCTATAATATAGGCTACTAGAACAGTAATTATGAGTAGAATAAAAAGTGTGTGGTCGTGGAAGAAAATTAATTGTTCTATTAAAGGTGAAGCACTATTCTGTAGATTTAAATTTGATCAAGTTGCCATGTTCTAATAAAAGATAATCTTTATATGTAGAGCTTAAATCTACCGCACTATTCTGCCATATTAGAAATTAGTTAATATAGGTAACTCGGAGTATGAATGTTCGGCTGGTGGGTAGGATTGATACCATTCCAGGGAGCTTACCATGCTTATAGGGAACAGGACTGTTCGGTTTGAAATTATACTTTCTCAGACAATAAAAATGAGAAAAATGATTCCAATAAAAGAGATTGTTGATCCCAGGCTAGATACAATGTTTCAAGACGTGTAACTATCAGGATAATCTGAATAACGTCGAGGTATTCCAGCGAGACCTAAGAAGTGTTGAGGGAAGAAAGTTAAATTGACTCCGACGAACATAGTAAGGAATTGGATTTTAAGTCATTTTGGGTTTAGAGTTAGACCAGTGAATAATGGGTATCATTGAATAAAGCCGGCTATAATTGCAAATACTGCCCCCATAGATAAGACGTAGTGGAAGTGGGCAACGACATAGTAAGTGTCGTGTAGAATAATATCAATAGAGGAATTGGCTAATACAACTCCTGTTAATCCCCCAATAGTAAATAGAAATACAAATCCAAGGACTCAAAGAAGGGCGGGGCTGTAAGTCAATTGAGTTCCGTGAAGCGTTGCTAATCAACTGAAGATTTTAATCCCTGTGGGTACTGCAATAATTATAGTGGCTGAGGTAAAATAGGCTCGAGTATCAACGTCTATGCCAACTGTAAATATATGGTGTGCTCAAACTACAAACCCTAATAGGCCAATTGCTATTATCGCGTAAATTATCCCGAGTGTTCCGAATGCTTCCTTCTTTCCGCTTTCTTGACTAATAATATGGGACACTATTCCGAATCCCGGGAGGATTAGAATATAGACTTCGGGGTGTCCAAAGAATCAGAAGAGATGTTGGTAGAGGATTGGATCACCTCCTCCGGCTGGGTCGAAGAATGATGTATTAAGATTTCGGTCTGTTAAGAGTATAGTGATTGCTCCGGCAAGTACAGGTAGGGAAAGAAGTAGTAGTAGGGCGGTAATAGCAACTGCCCAAACAAATAGAGGGGTTTGATCTAGGGATATACCAGGGGCTCGTATATTAATGGTTGTAGTAATGAAGTTGACGGCCCCTAAAATGGAAGATGCACCAGCTAAATGGAGAGAGAAAATTGCTAAATCAACTGAAGCCCCTGCATGAGCAATTCCTGAAGATAAAGGGGGGTATACGGTTCATCCCGTACCCGCACCACTCTCCACTAGGCTACTTCTAAGTAATAGAGTTAATGATGGGGGTAATAATCAGAATCTTATATTGTTTATTCGAGGGAAGCCTATATCAGGTGCCCCTAGTATTAAAGGAACTAATCAGTTGCCGAATCCACCAATTATAATAGGTATAACTATAAAGAAAATTATTACGAACGCGTGGGCGGTGACAATTACATTATAGATTTGGTCATCACCAATTAGGTACCCTGGCTGTCCAAGTTCGGCTCGGATTAATAATCTGAGTGATGTTCCTACTATACCTGCTCAAGCACCAAAAATGAAATATAATGTTCCAATGTCCTTATGATTTGTTGAGAAAAGTCATTGTTGCGGTAGAATGGCTGAGGTATAGGCGGTAAACTGTAAATTTATTTAGGAGAAATTTTCTCTTCTACCAGGCCTTATAGTCATTAATGATGTCAGACTGCAATTCTGAAGGAGTAGAAGGACTACTAAGGCTTAAAAATTGTTGTTTTTATTTATAGCTTTGAAGGCTATTAGTTTGTTTAACTTAAAACCTTAAAGCATTGAGTAGATTATAGAACTAAACGGCAAGCCGAGGCTGGAGATTCCAGCCAAGGTGAGTGTTAAGGGGAACGTAAGTGGCTGACGATTGCTAAGGGAGGAAATTTTCGGTTCGGTGTATGAAAACAGGAAAGCTATGAAAGTAAGGCGGAGGTAGTAAAACAAGGTGATGAGTGTCATAACCACCATGATGATAATAATGAATTGGTAATTCATATCAGCTATGGCTTGGATAATTAGTCATTTTGGGAAGAATCCTATAAAAGGTGGGAGACCCCCGAGGGAAAGAAGTAGTAGGAACAAGCATGACTTTGTTATACGGTCATTGGTTATGGTGAGGAAGTTTTGATTGATATGGTAAATTTGGTGGGTATTGAATACAAGGACAATAGATAAACTTAGGAATGTGTAGATAAGGAAATATAACTCTCATATATTTTCACCAATGATTATAGCAGCAATTATTCATCCAACGTGGTTGATTGAGGAGTAGGCTATTAGTTTCCGGAGGGAACTTTGATTTAGCCCTCCTAGTGAACCAATAAGGATGGAGGCAATAATAATTATTCTAATAAAGGGGTTTATTTCGATAACGTAGGCAAGCAGTATTAGAGGTGCAATTTTTTGTCATGTTATAAGGATGAAGCAATTTTTTCAACTCAATCCTTCTATTGTCCCGGGGAATCAAAAATGAAAGGGGGCTGCTCCCATTTTTAATAATAGCGCGGAACAAATAAGGGTTTGAAAAATATTTGTTTCTATTGAATAAAGATTATTCGAGAATGTAAATATTAGAATGACGGAGAATAGGAGTATTGTAGAGGCTAGAGCTTGAATTAAGAAGTATTTAAGTGAAGCTTCTGTGGATATGATGTTTTTCGTATTTGTTATTAAGGGGATAAAGGAGAGGAGATTAATCTCTAGCCCCATTCAGATACCCAATCAGGAGGTGGATGTGATGGAGACAATAGTCCCCAATACTAGAGTACTGGTAAATAGAATTTTCGCAGGAGTATTGAAAATTAAAAAGGAGGACGATCCTATTTACGGGGTATGAACCCATTAGCTTCTATTTAGCTTACCTTTTTCTTTAGGGTAATTGGTATACCTAGGTGTATGAAGCACGAAAGTTTTTGATACTTTAGGGAGTAGTTTAAATCTATTAGGTATAATGAAGGTAAATAATTACATGATTTACTCTATCACAGTAATCCTTTTGATCAGGCACTTCATT